AAAAGAAATTCCACGATCGAACTAAACTACCAAACCAAAATAGAATGGGCTAAAAATCTAAGACCCAAGTGCTTCACTTTGTATTGAAAAATTAGTTAGTCGGTTCTTGTGAATCTAATTCATAGAAATTCCGTCCAGTAAAATGGAAGAATTATAAATCTCCAAAATAATAGATAGAAATATCGCAAATAGGGCCATTGCAACACCCATCAAAGGAGTAGTTCCCCAACCAGGAGCTACTTTACCATATTCCGAATTCAAAGGTTTCAATAAATTCCCTACAATAGTTCGTCTTGGACCAGATCTAGAACTACCCTCAACAGTTTGTGTAGCCATAAATCCTATTTTTTATTCATTGAGATCTGTTGACTTTGTATACCATTCCGCTGTAAATAAATGATCTTATCCTAGATCCATTTTGGTCTTGAAATTATATATTGAAATTATATAATAATGGAAACAGCAACCCTAGTTGCCATCTCTATATCTGGTTTACTTGTAAGTTTTACTGGGTACGCCTTATATACTGCTTTTGGGCAACCCTCTCAACAACTAAGAGATCCATTCGAAGAACATGGGGACTAGTTGAAGTAATGAGCCTACCAATATTGGTAGGCTCATTACTTCAATTGAGATAATGAAAAATCATTTCATCTTTTTAGTTGGAACTTTGGGTGGTTCTCTAAAAAAGATAGCGAAAAAAATAATTCCTAAAGTAGAAACTAAGAGGAATGTATAAACCAATGCTTCCATGGATTTGATCGTGGTTTACAATTATAGCTTTCATACCTGTTTATTTGGGATCGTCTCTCGGATAAAGAAAAAGAAAGAACAAGAGTAAAAGAAAAGGTAGCAATTCAAATCAAGATTTATCCGGTTCCCTATGGCAAATTCCAATCACAAAAAGAAAATAAAGTCCAAAAGGAACAAAACAATGTTGTATCAGACTACTTGTCTTCTTGTAGTTGGATCTCCAAGTTTTTGGAATGCTCCAAATTCTACTTGAGCATCCAAATCTGGGTCGATACCAGCAAAAACATCTCTGAACAAGGTTCTAGCACCATGCCAAATGTGTCCGAAAAAGAAGAGCAGAGCAAACGAAGCATGTCCAAAAGTAAACCAACCTCTTGGACTGCTACGAAAAACACCATCCGATTTCAAAGTAGCACGATCTAATTCAAAGATTTCACCCAATTGAGCACGTCTAGCATATTTTTTCACAGTAGCAGGATCACTATAACTGACTCCATTGAGTTCGCCACCATAGAACTCAACAGTTACACCTACTTGTTCGACACTATATTTCGATTCCGCCCTTCGAAAAGGAACATCGGCTCTAACAATTCCGTCTCCGTCTACCAAAACAACCGGAAATGTTTCAAAAAAAGTAGGCATACGACGTACAAAAAGTTCACGCCCCTCTTTATCTCTAAAGATAGGGTGTCCTAACCAACCAACAGCTATTCCATCCCCATTGTCCATTGAGCCCGCTCTAAACAATCCGCCTTTTGCCGGATTATTGCCAATGTAATCATAAAAGGCTAATTTTTCGGGAATTTTAGACCAAGCTTCTGATAAACTTTGATTTTCGGCTAGCCCAGCACCAACTCTTCGATATATTTCTTGCTGGAAATATCCCTGATCCCATTGATAACGAGTGGGACCAAATAATTCAATCGGCGTAGTTGCTGAACCATACCACATAGTTCCAGCAACAACAAAAGCTGCAAAAAAGACAGCAGCGATACTACTGGAAAGGACGGTTTCAATATTTCCCATACGCAATCCTTTGTACAGACGTTGGGGTGGACGGACACTAAGATGGAAAAGGCCCGCTAATATGCCCAATGTCCCTGCTGCAATATGATGAGAGGCTATTCCCCCTGGAACAAAAGGATCAAAACCTTCCACACCCCATGCGGGATTTACGGATTGTACCCTTCCGCTTAGTCCATAAGGATCGGACACCCATATTCCAGGACCATACAATCCTGTTACATGAAATGCGCCAAAACCAAAACAAGCCACCCCTGAAAGAAATAAATGAATTCCAAAAATTTTAGGCAAATCCAAAGAAGGTTTTCCTGTACGTTCATCACAAAAGATTTCTAGATCCCAATATACCCAATGCCAGATAGCCGCCAAAAAGCACAAGCCGGAAAACACAATATGTGCCCCGGCCACACCTTCGTAACTCCAAATACCTGGATTCGTTATAGTTCCTCCTGTGATACTCCAACCACCCCATGAATTGGTTATTCCTAAACGAGTCATGAAGGGTATAACAAACATACCTTGTCTCCACATTGGGTCAAGAACAGGGTCAGAGGGATCAAAAACGGCTAATTCATATAGAGCCATCGAACCGGCCCAACCAGCAACCAGAGCTGTATGCATTATATGGACAGAAAGTAAACGGCCGGGATCATTTAATACGACGGTATGAACACGATACCAAGGCAAACCCATGAAAATACCTCTTATATCAACAAAAAATGGACACTATGTAACTTTATTGCACTATAAAAAACTATACTATGGACCCTCTCTTTTTAGTGGATTATCTCGGGTAAAGGATTAATATTTGTTCTAGTTTTTTAGTAATAACGAAAGAATTCTATTCGTAGGAACAAAAGAAGCAGATCTATTCTATACCCGATAAGTAAGAATACGCAATGGTGGAGGGGGGGGGTTGCGTATTTTATATGAGTGTTTATATCTTTTTATCAGTGAATGCAGACATATTTGTTCATCACTCAAAAAACCTATTCGTAAGAATTTTCCTTTAGTCACTCGGTCTTCCTTTTGTATTTAGGATTTTTTTTACGAATTTATTCAATCTATATTTATATTCAATCTATAAATAAAATATGATAAAGACCAATCATTAGTAAGACAATAAACCCATTGTTATGTTTCCGCATCAACCCATTGTTATGTTTCCGCATCAAAGCGATATATACTACTTTAATTTTTTTTTTTTTCAATTCTTTTTTTTTTTTTCTTTTTTTTCTTTTTTTTTTCGCATTTTATGCCTGTTGGTGTTCCAAAAGTACCTTATCGTGGTCCCGGGGATGAAGAAGCTTCTTGGGTTGACCTATAGTGCGACTTGTCAGATATATTGGGTCATATGGGATTTCCCCGTTCTCTCCCCCGATCGAGATATCCTCTCTTTCACCCCAAAAAAGATTGATTGAATCAGCAAAAAATTGGAGCGTGAAGTATGTAATTAGATCTTTTTTTGAGGGGATATCCAGATTAATATTACAAATTTACAATAATTTATGGTTGGCTTGGTTGGACCAAGAAAATGAAGCATCCAGGCTCTGTTTAAAATTAAAAAAAGAACCAAATGTTAATATATCTATGATTACTACTTCTATCATATATTTGTGTTTGCTGGAAAACATAAAATGAAATAAATTGAAGAAAAAAAGTCGTAGCAAAAAGACGTGGTATTGGAGTATTTGTATTTGTGCTATATGTGCAAATCCAAATCGGATAGATCTTTACTCGGAGTAGAACAGAAACCTAAAAGAATTGAATTGAAGAAGCCCAATCAAAAACAAGAAAATTACATCGCGATTTGGATTCGATCTCGATGAAAACAATACATCAATGAGAAGTTAGTTCAATAAGTGTTTAGTATTTTTTTTTTATAATTATTAATAATATTAATATATAATTTAATATAGAATAATATTAATATAGATTAATATAGATAAATATAGATAAACGGGTCAAAAGTCGTCTTTCTTGAAAAATGTAAGAAAAAGACCTTTCATTAGAAGTTCGAAAAAGTCTGCTATGAAAAATAAAAAAAAAAAGAAAGAGGGTTGAAATCTACACATTGATTTTTTTTCGCGATTTTTTGTGAACCGTATGCATCAAAAGGTGCATGTACGGCTCCTAAAGGATAAAATCTTATCCTAATCAACCGACTTTATCGACAAAGAGCACTTTTTTTAGGCCAAAAGGTTGATAGTACGATATCCAATCAAATTATGGGACTTATGGTATATCTCACTTTAGAGGATTCTACCAAGGATTTGTATTTGTTTATAAATTCTCCGGGCGGATGGATAGTATGCGGAATAGCCCTTTATGATATGATGCAAGCAGTGCAACCAGATGTACAGACAGTATGCATAGGATTAGCCGCTTCAATGGCATCTTTTATTCTCACAGGAGGAGAAATTACTAAACGTATAGCACTCCCTCACGCTTGGCGCCAATGAGTCTTTGAGAAAAAAAAAAAAAAAGAAAAAAAAAAAAAGAGGACTATGCCTTCACCATATGAATATTAAGCAATAATAGCATGGCACCTCGAATTAGATATACGAAAGCTAAAATTAATTAAAAAAAAAAAACCATTCTATTATGTATAAAAAGGGTGGTATGAGAAAATGGGTATTTCCGATTTTATCTGATCTATCAGGAGCCTATTTCAGCGTCACAAACGTTTTTGTTTTTACACTGGAAAGCATTTTATTACTTTTTTGTTTCTTTATTTTATTATTTTTTTTGTATGAAAGACGGAAAGGTAAGTAATATGAAAAAAAAAAAAAAAATTTTGTACTTTTTCTTATACTTCTATATATATAAGTATATAATAATAATATATATATATAAATAATATAACTATATATATATAGCATTTCCATTTGATTTGAATAGCATTTCCATTTGATTTGAATAGCATTTCCATTTGATTTGAATAGCATTTCCATTTGATTTGAATAGCATTTCCATTTGATTTGAATAGCATTTCCATTTGATTTGAATAGCATTTCCATTTGATTTGAAAAAAAAAAAGAAACTTTGGGATTGCTGAATAACAGACCAAATAATAAAGCAACGGAACCATCATAGTATCATAGTATATAGTATTTTTTAACTACTCAAAAAAGCGGAAGGGTGGTTATTGGATCATTTACCGATCTAGGTCTGATAGACCTTCTCCATTTTTCTCTTTCTTCGATGGAAGGTAAAAACCAATTCCATAGTAGAGCCGTATGCAATACGCAAAAGATGCCTGTACGGTTGTTCAATCTTTGTTTTTTTTTTATTCTTTATCTCTCGTCTTATCGTACGAGATAGAGGAACCTTTTATTATGTTATATCGTCAGGGTAATGATGCATCAACCCGAAGCTGATCTTCGTGCTAAGACAAAAGCGGGAGACTATATCGTGGAAATGGACGAAGTAATGTGGATGTACTACTCTATCGTAAATACTTATGTACAAAGAACGGGCAAACCTGCATGGGTTATATGGAACGACATGGAAAGGGATATCTTTATGTCAGCAGAAGAAGCCCAAGCTCATGGAATTGTTGATCTTGTAGGGATTGAATAAAAAATTAGCAGGGATTCCGCGCAAATACACAATTTGATATTTTTGCTTCTTACCCCTTACCAGATTTAATAAAAATCTCTCTATTAATTAATCTATTCTATTAATAATTAATTAATCTATAATCTATTAATCTAGAATAAGAATATAAGTAATCTATAATCTATTAATCTAGAATAAGAATATAATAAGAATATAAGTAATATAGAATGAAAGTAATCTAGAATATAAGTGATTCATAATCATCGGGTTAGGATTGATCTAAACCAGCTCATTATATATATGATTCAACATGCCAACTATTAAACAACTTATTAGAAACACAAGACAGCCAATCCGAAATGTCACGAAATCCCCCGCCCTTCGGGGATGCCCTCAGCGCCGAGGAACATGTACTAGGGTGTATGTGCGACTCGTTCCGATCATGGACTAAGACAAAACAGAGGAAACAAATTATTCCGGTATAAGTGATCGGTTAGGATAGAATGGAAAAACTCCATTCCATTCACTATCTTACTTAAAAAAAAAAAAAAGAATCTCTTATAATATATATCCTTTTATTGTTATTGTGTATCAAATTTATGGTTTCCGTTGGTGCAAATCCAATCACCTCCATTTGCAATTTCAGATGAGAAAGATTTCCCCATTGGTAGCAAATGCTTATCCATTAAGCAGGGAAAATTCTATTAAAAAAGCCGAAAGATTATGCCCTTATTCTTGCAAGAACGGACTAAGAGGGTCAGCTCCCCAGCTAATCTTCACTTCATACTTAAATACCGTTACTGTATAGTTAGATTTCGTTGTGAAAGACTTTTTACTAGCTATTTCATGGGTAGAGCCAAAGAGTGTGAACTGTACAAGTTAACAATAGCATTGATTAAATGAGAGAAGGGGCTCCGGTGTATAGAGAGGACCTCGCCGTTTAAGAAGTAACCATAGAAACGATGGAATCCACTATTTCTTTATCCATTTCTATTTAATTGAATATGTTTTTTTGATACCTAGTATCAATACAATTTCTTATTTCGAGGTTAAATGCTTAGAAATAAAAAAAATCGTGGTTGGGAAGGTTATAGTAGCAAAAGCCATTGGAATCTTTTATTTTATACATTGGAAAAATCCGTTTTTATTATTAATACACTAGTAAAGGGAAAAGAATAACTGAAAGAAAAGAAATCAAATAGTTATTCATCAAAGTTTGATTTATTCAATGAACAGAATTAAACGAGGATATATAGCTCGGAAACGTAGGAAAAAAATGGGTTTCTTTACATCAAGTTTTCGAGGGGCTCATTCAAAACTTACTCGAACTATTACTCAACAGAAAATAAAAGCTTTTGTTTCGGCTCATCGGGATAGAGATAGGAAAAAAAGAGATTTTCGTCGTTTGTGGATCAGTCGAATAAATGCAGTAATTCGCGAGAATCAAAAAAGAATATATTATAGTTATAGCAGATTAATGTATAATCTGTACAAGAGGCAGTTGCTTCTTAATCGTAAAATACTTTCACAAATAGCTATATTAAATAAGAATTGTCTTTATATGATTTCCAATGAGATCATAAAAAATTCCCCGGAGACTGAACTCCGGGAAGGTAGAGTAGAGATTTGTATGATAAAATAGAATCATATGATAAAGTCGTCAAAATGAGCAACCACGTTCAATAAAAAAAGATTTATTCTTCTTCACCAATTCTCTTTTTTCTTACATACAACACGATAATAAAAATTGGATTGTCGTAGTTTTCGAACAAAACATCAATCCACGTTTGATTTGAGTTTTGATTGGAATTTGAATTCAATTGAAGAGTAATCCTATTTTCTTTTTTTTGTTTTAAGACCTGTAGTTCTAGTGGCCGACTTGCTTTTTTCAAATTTAAATTTTTTTGCACCTTTAAGTTTAAGAAAAGGTAACGAAGACAAAATACGAGCTTGTTTTATAGCAATCGTAATTAATCGTTGTTGTTTTAAGGTCAATCTATTCACCCGTCTAGATAATATTTTTCCCTGTTCACTAATAAATCGACTAATTAAACTCATGTTTTTATAATCAATTCGATCCCCCGATTGGATCCGGGGCAAACGTCTACGAAAAGGTCGCTTAGATTTATACATAGTTTGTTTATTCCTTATCGTGAAAATAAAAAATAGGATTGACTTTGTTTCTATTTTTTTATTCTTATATTTTGTTATTTTTTTTTTTAATTTTGAATAATGTTTTTGTTTTTAAATAGATTTCAATATATATAAATATATATATAAAATAAATTCAATAGAATCTATAAATATATGTATATTTATATGTTATATTGAATTATATGTTATATAATTATATGTTATATATATATAAAATCTCTTCTATAATTTAGTAGAACAATATGAAAAAATATATCATTTTTCATCTTCCTTCGAGGGGTGACACACAAGTGATCAATTTTCTCTATTTCTTTATCTCCCCGTGAATCGTATGTTTGCAACAACAGGGACAGAATTTTCTCAATTCCAATCGACTAGGCGTATTGTGTCGATTCTTTTGAGTAATATATCTGGAAATACCCGTTGATTTCTTATTAACACTGTTTCGAACACAACTGGTACATTCCAAAATAACCCCTATTCGGATATCTTTACCTTTGGCCATGAACCTCCTTTGTGTTTTTGATTCACTTAACTCTTCTATTTTACGATTCGAAGCAAAAAGGAACAAAAAATAAAATAATAGAAGTTGCTAACTCGAAATCCAATTATGAAGGATCTCGTTCCAATCAATAATCAATATAGTCAATATAATATAAGTTATAAGTATAGTAATTATAAGTATAGTAATATTAAGTAATACAAAGATTTCTAACTCTATTTAGAATCACAGTACAGTATTTCTGTTTTCATTTAAGTATCCTATATGATATTCTTGCCCCGCCTTAGCCATTCCATTTCTATTTCTGGTCTCACCCTATTATTTAATAGATTAATAGAAATGGAATTGATTATAAATTTATGAATTTCTTATTAATTAAATTCAATTGAAGCCTGGACCGAATTCCGAGTTTCACTGAGGCCGAATCCAACTTTATTCTTTCTCTTTTCTAACTTCTAAAAAAAAAAGAAAAAAAGAAGGAGAAGGGGGGATTAATCACAGATATTTGATTGTATCTCTAATCTTCTTCACCCCTTCCCGTGTCAATAACTAGAATGAAAAAAAGGGAAATATCAATGCATCCGGGAATAAACGATTGATCTCTATCAATAGACCTGCTAAAGCACCAAACCATAGAGTACTTACCACTGGTGCCACGGAGAGATATGTTTTTAGATCTCGCATTTAAAATCCTCCTTCTTTATTCTTAATTCTTATTCTTTATTATATTATTATATTAGAATTTGTAATACATAATTACATATATGATTAGATGGTTATTTAATTAATAACGACTTGTATTTGTACGCAAAATTCTTAATTCAAATTGAAATGTATAATGATTCATTAGATATTCTTTCTTTTTTTTTTTTAACAAAAAAAAGAGGTCCGTTTCTTCTCTGCCCGAGCATTCTCTAAAAATATTCATCTTTTTTTTGTTAGGCGGATTTCAGATGTATATAAGTCTTTTATTATTATTATAATATATGTTATACAATATGAAACTAAAAAGATGAAACTAAAAAAAAATGGCAGGATAATTTATATATATCAACCGAAAAAATCAAGATATGGAAAACAAGACAAAGATTCTTTACAATGACACTGTAAACCAATTGAAAGGGATGTAGCGCAGCTTGGTAGCGCGTTTGTTTTGGGTACAAAATGTCACAGGTTCAAATCCTGTCATCCCTATCCCTAACTATTACCTATCTTATGAGCAGTAACAAGGGATCAATTGAGACCGATTAAAAGTAGACATACATACTCAATAGAAATAGATGGATATTCTATCAATATATATATATGATGAGAGTTCTATATATATAGATTATGATAGTATATGCATGCAAGATGAATTGGGGTCACATAAAATTTTTTTATGATTTATGAAAATAAAGCGCTCTTAGTTCAGTTCGGTAGAACGCGGGTCTCCAAAACCCGATGTCGTAGGTTCAAATCCTAAAGAGCGTGATTCCATTCTTGTTAGATCGAGAATGACACTGAAATAATGGAACAGCAGTCTAAAGTCTTAATTTTACCTCCTGTGGATTAGGATTAAAACAAACAAAATAGGAGGTCAATAAAAAAATGTGAATTAATCAAAGGTCCAACTGATCACCACGTCGGTATTGTAAATATGCGGTTACGAATAATCCAGCCAAAGTAATAGGAATTAGACCTAACACGATTCCAAATAGAAAAACTTCAATCATTTTTATTTGTTTGAAAGGAGAAAGGGGGAGGTAATATATATCTTTAAATATTAATCTGTATTGCCCATGAATCTCAATGACCAAGAATTGGAAATTGACACGGTAAGGAACTATAGAATATATTGAATATCCCAGAAAGATTGATTTTTATGAATTGTTCATTCAATTAATTTCATAATCTCAAATCAAATAAGTCGTATCTTGCTCAGACCGATAAATAGAGATGAGGTTATAGTTAAAGCTGCTAGTAGAAAACCGAAATAACTAGTTATAGTGGGCATGAAGAGGCTAA